TTTTCAAGATTGGAATAGAGAAATTTATCTAAAGTGCAACTATAACGGTCTTCAATTCTCCAAAACGGAATTTCCTAAAAATTGGTTAATCGAAGGTTTTCAGATAAAAATCCTATATCCTTTTCATTTGAAACCTTGGCACAGATCTAAGCTACGACTCTCTGATAGAGATCGAAAGCAACAAGATGATTTTGATTCTTGTTTTTTAACAGTTTTGGGAATGGAAACGGAATATCCTTTTGGTCCTCCGCGAAAAACACCTTCCTTTTTTGAACCCATTTTTAAAGATATAGACTATAAAGTCGAAATCAGAAAATTCAATTTTAGAATTCGAAGAGCTTTAAAAAAAATAAAAAAAAAAGAAGCAAAAGTCTTTTTCTTTGTAAAACAAATACTAAAAGAACTTTTAAAAGGAAAGAAAATTCCATTATTTATAACGAGAGAAATATATGAATCAAATGAAACTGAAAGAGAAAAGGATTCTATAATCAGCAATAAGATAATTCATGAATCACTTAGTCAAAATCGACCTAAAGGTTTGACAAATTATTCACAGACAGAAGAAGAAATGAAACATAGAATTGATAGAAGAAACACAATCAGAAATCAAATAGAAATAATGAAAAAAAATAAAAAAACAGTAATGCTGAAAAAAAAAATAAATAAAAAGAATAATGGAGAAGCACTCCCAAAAATTTGGAAAATATTAAAAAGAAATAATATTGAATTAATAGTTAAAATTTTCATTGAAAAAATATACATAGATATCTTTCTATGTATCATTAATATGCGCAGAATCGCTCTACAACTTTTTATGGAATCAACAAAAAAAATTATTGAGAAATACATTGACAATAACGAAACAAATAAAGAAAAGATTAATAAAACAAAACAAAATCAAATTGACTTTATTTCGACTAGGACTATAAAAAAGGCTTTTGATAATCTTAGAAATAGTAAGCGGAAGTCAAATATTTTTTTTGAGTTATCTTACTTGTCACAAAAATATGTATTTTTAAAATTATCACAAACCCAGGCTATTAACTTCAATAAGTTAAGATCTATTCTTCAGTACAATGGACCGTCTTTTTTTCTTAAGAATGAAATAAAGGATTTTTTTGGAAGACAAGGAATCTTTGATTACGAAGTAAGACATAAGAAACTTCCAAATTATGGAATGAATCCATGGAAAAACTGGTTAAGAGGTCATTATCAATACGATTTATCTCAGATTACATGGTCTAGATTAGTCCCACAAAAATGGCGAAATGGAAAAAATCAATGCCAGCCATCTCAAAATAAGGATCTAAATAAATGGTATTCCTATGAAAAAGACCAATTATTTGATTACAAAAAAAAACAAAATTTGAAAGTCTATTTATTATCAAATAAAGAAGAGAATTTTCAAAAAAACTATAGATATGATCGTTTATCATATAAATATATTCATTCTGAAACTAATAAGAAGTCCTATATTTATAGATCATCATTAGAACCAAATAAGAAGCAAGAAAATTCCACCAGAAATAAAGAAAAAACTGTTAACATACTCAAAAATATTCCTATCAAGAATTATCTAGGAAAAAGTGATATTATATATATGGAAAAAAATACAGATAGAAAATATTTGGGTTGGAAATTGAATACAAATATTCAGGTTGAATCTAATAAGGACCAAATCCAAATAAGGGATAAAATTCCGAATAATGGTCTTTTTTATCTTCCGATTGATTCAAATTCCGAAATCAATTACAAAAGGGTCTTTTTTGATTGGATGGGAATGTCTTTTGATTGGATGGGAATGAATGAAAAATTCTTAATCTTAAATCGCCCCATATCAAATCCGAAATTTTTTTTATTTCCAGAGTTTTTGATACTTTATCATAAATATAAAGAGAAACCTTGGTTTATTCCAAGCAACTTACTTCTTTTTAATTTGAATATCAATCCAAATTTTAGTGAAAATCAAAATATCAAGGGAAAGCACGAAGAGGATGAGGATTTTTTCAATTTTAGTCCATCCAATTCAAAACAATATTTTGAATTAAAGAATCAAAACAATATTGAAGAATCCCTTTTAGAATCGATCGAAAAACTACAAATATTACTCAAAGGAGATTTTCCTTTGCAATTAAGATGGACTGGACGTTTGAATCAATTGAATCAAAAAATGATGAATAATATCCAGATATATGGTCTCCTGGTTAGCCTAATAAATGTAAGAAAAATTTCTATATCCTATATTCAAAGGAAAGAAATGAATTTGGATATAATGAGGAGACGTTTAAATCTTACACAATTAACAAAAAAGGGAATATTAATTATGGAACCCGCCCGTCTATCTGTAAAAAATGACGGACAGTTTTTTATGTATCAAATCATAGGTATTTCGTTGGTTCATAAAAGTAAGCACCAAAGTAATCAAAGATACCGAAACCCCCAAAATGTTGCTAAGAATCATTTTGATGAATCCATTCCAAGACATAAAACTCTAAATAGAGACAAAAAGAATTCTGATTTGCTTGTTCCTGAAAAAATTTTATCGTCTAGACGTCGTAGAGAATTGAGAATTCTAATTTCCTTCAATTTAAAGAATCAAAATAATGTGCATAGAAAGAAATTCTTTTGCAAGGAGAACAAGATAAAAAACTGGAGTCAATTTTTGGATGAAAGTGAAAATTTTGACAGAAAAAAAAATGAATTAATAAAATTAAAGTTCTTTTTTTGGCCTAATTATCGATTAGAGGATTTAGCTTGTATGAATCGCTATTGGTTTGACACCAATAATGGGAGCCGCTTTAGTATGTTAAGGATATATATGTATCCCTAATTTCAATTTTTGAGTTTCCTATATCTTCTATTGTTCTATCAATCATATTTTTCATTTTTTCTGCTGTCCGTGATCTGTAATATCCATGTTATATGCAAGTAACCCGATGCACACATGTACTGTCTTACATCCCAGTTTAGGATAAAAAATAAGGAAATGGCGTATCAATTAAAGCTATAAATTAATCAGCAGAATCTTTGTACTAAACTATTTGCTATCGTCTTTTTGTATCACTATCCAAATGAACTCAAAAATCGGATTAATTAATGTTAATTGATAAATTAATTAATGTTAATTGATAAAATGAATATAAATAAACTATGATTATTGTGTATACTACATTAAAATTTCTGACATTATTATTACTGATCAATAAAATCAATATCTGTAAAAAGGGGAGTGTCAAATTCTTTTATGGTAAAAAATTCATTTATTTCCATTATTTTGAAAGAACAAGAAGAAAACAAAGAAAACAGAGGATCTGTTGAATTTCAAGTAGTAAGTTTCACCAATAAGATACGGAGACTTACTTCACATTTGGAATTGCACAAAAAAGACTATTTATCTCAGAGAGGTCTGCGGAAAATTCTGGGAAAACGTCAACGGTTGCTGGCTTATTTGTCAAAAAAAAATAGAGTGCGTTATAAAGAATTAATAGGGCAGTTGGATATTCGAGAAAGAAAAACTCGTTAATTTGAAGAGTTAGTTTGAATGATTCGCTTAAAGTTTGATGAACTTCTTTTCGCTTTCAGCAATTCATGCAAGAATGAATCGGGAAAAACCTATGACTGTACCATCTACAAGAAAAGACCTCATGATAGTCAATATGGGACCTCACCACCCATCAATGCATGGTGTTCTTCGACTCATTGTTACTCTAGATGGTGAAGATGTTATTGACTGTGAACCAATATTGGGTTATTTACACAGAGGTATGGAAAAAATTGCGGAAAATCGAACAATTATACAATATTTGCCTTATGTAACACGTTGGGATTATTTAGCTACTATGTTCACAGAAGCAATAACTGTAAATGCGCCAGAGCAATTAGGCAATATTCAAGTCCCTAAAAGAGCCAGTTATATCAGAGTCATTATGTTGGAGTTAAGTCGTATAGCTTCGCATTTGTTATGGCTTGGCCCTTTTATGGCAGATATTGGGGCGCAGACTCCTTTCTTCTATATTTTTCGAGAAAGAGAATTAATATATGACCTATTCGAAGCTGCCACCGGTATGCGGATGATGCACAATTTTTTTCGTATTGGTGGAGTCGCTGCTGATTTACCTCATGGCTGGATAGATAAATGTTTGGATTTTTGCGATTATTTTTTAACAGGAATTGCTGAATATCAAAAGCTTATTACACGGAATCCCATTTTTTTAGAACGAGTTGAAGGAGTAGGCATTATTGGTGGAGAGGAAGCAATAAATTGGGGTTTGTCGGGACCAATGCTACGAGCTTCCGGAATAGAATGGGATCTTCGTAAAGTTGATCATTATGAGTGTTACGATGAATTTGATTGGGAAGTCCAATGGCAAAAAGAGGGGGATTCGTTAGCTCGTTATTTAGTACGAATCAGCGAAATGACAGAATCCATAAAAATTATTCAACAGGCCCTAGAAGGAATTCCGGGAGGGCCCTATGAAAATTTAGAAATCCGCCGCTTTGATAGAGTAAAAGATACTGTATGGAATGAGTTTGACTATCGATTCATTAGTAAAAAACCTTCTCCGACTTTTGAATTGTCGAAGCAAGAACTTTATGCGAGAGTCGAAGCACCAAAGGGAGAATTGGGAATTTTTTTGATAGGAGATAAGGGTGTTTTTCCTTGGCGATATAAAATTAGGCCGCCGGGATTTATTAATTTGCAAATTCTTCCTCAGTTAGTTAAAAGAATGAAATTGGCTGATATTATGACGATACTAGGTAGTATAGATATCATTATGGGAGAAGTTGATCGTTAAAATGATAATTGATACAACAGAAGTACAAGCTATCAATTCTTTTTCTAGATTGGAATCCTTAAAAGAGGTCTATGGGATCATATGGGTGCTTATCCCTATTTTTACTCCTGTATTAGGAATTACAATAGGTGTACTAGTCATTGTTTGGTTAGAAAGAGAAATATCCGCGGGTATACAACAACGTATCGGTCCTGAATACGCAGG